AAATTGATTCCTATTCGAACAGTGCATAACCGCATGGATAAGCTCACATTAACCCGTCAATTTTGAATCCAATTTGTGATTTGATTTGGAGGAATGATATATTGAGATATCAAGAAGAAATTAGCATGTAATAATATTGATTAATACAAAAGAAAAGGTTGTCCATTTCTTCAAGCACAGGAATAGAGAAAGAAGAAATCCAAAAGATTTTGCATAGTCTTTTTGACCGAAAAAGAAATCTTATTCGTTTCGGATTCTTTGCTCAATGGGAAAATGGATCAAGTTATAGAATATAGAACCTATACTTGAAAAAAAAAAAAGAGAATCTCAAATGAACAAATTCAAACTTGAAAGGGTTCTTTCTAATTTTCGGGGAATGAAGGACAAAAACAAATCGATCAATAGAGATCTCTTATTCCTCTTAGAATATCGTGATTTGATCTGCATATTTCTGGTAGAAAGAACAATCTTCGTTACCAATCCTTTGATCATAAAGAAAAATGGAAAGTGTTCGATTAGAACATGAAAACGTGACTGAATTCGTTCTAGTTACTCCTTGGGACATAATAAAGGAAGAGAATATGAAGATTCTCGGATAACGAAAAGAATCCAATTTCTTCTACTTCAAATTTCTCCTACTTCAAAAGAATTGAACGAGAAGCCGTATGAGGTGAAAATCTCATGTACGGTTTTGTAGAGTGACGGTAAAGGTAACTTATCTGTCAACTTTTCCACTACCACCCCCAAAAAACCGAACTCTGCCTTACGCAAAGTTGCCAGAGTACGATTAACCTCTGGATTTGAAATCACTGCTTATATACCTGGTATTGGCCATAATTTACAAGAACATTCTGTAGTATTAGTAAGAGGGGGAAGGGTGAAAGATTTACCCGGTGTGAGATATCACATTGTTCGAGGAACCCTAGATGCTGTCGGAGTAAAAGATCGTCAACAAGGGCGTTCTAGTGCGTTGTATATTCTTATCTAAGACTTGTATCATTTTATGATGATGCCATGTTAATTGCTAGAAACATGTGAAGTATATGGCTAACCTAATAACGAAAGTTTTGTAAGGGGACTGGAGCAGGCTACCATAGGACAAAAGATCTTATTTCTAAAGAGATTTGGAACTATTATACGTCTAAGGTTCAATATTGAAATCATTTCATAAGTTTTCCCCGACTTGTCAACAAGCAATTCAAAATACCTCGACTTTTTTAGAACAGGTTCGAGTCAAATAGCAATGATTTGAAACACTTTTTTTTTACACTCTTTTGGGAACCTAAGGACTTGATCGTACAGATATGTAAAATACGAGATTTCCAATCATAGCAAGAAAAAGGAAGGAAACGGATACTCAATTTAAAGTGAGTAAACAGAATTATATACATAAAGAATAGATCTCATATCTACCTATATAATCATGTGGAAAGCCGTATTCGATGAAAGTCGTATGTACGGTTTGGAGGGAGATCTTTCATACCTTTAGAGATCCACCCTACAATACGGAGTCAAAAAGCCGAAATAAGTGATTCATTTTTAGCCTTTATGAAATGGATTATTGAACCCTTTTCACACTCATGTCACGTCGAAGTACTGCAGAAAAAGAAACTGCAAAATCCGATCCAATTTATCGGAATCGATTAGTTAACATGTTGGTTAACCGTATTCTTAGACATGGAAAAAAATCATTGGCTTATCGAATTCTTTATCGAGCCATGAAAAATATTCAACAAAAGACAGAAAAAAATCCACTATCTGTTTTACGCCAAGCGATACGGGGAGTAACTCCCAATGTAACAGTAAAAGCAAGACGTGTAGGTGGATCGACTTATCAAGTTCCCGTTGAAATCAGATCTACACAAGGAAAAGCACTTGCCATTCGTTGGTTATTAGGGGCATCTCGAAAACGTCCGCCGGGTCGAAATATGGCTTTCAAATTGAGTTACGAATTAATGGATGCCGCCAGAGGGAATGGCAATGCTATACGCAAGAAGGAAGAGACTCATAGAATGGCAGAGGCCAATAGAGCTTTTGCACATTTCCGTTAATCTATGAACAGGATCGAGATCTATCTATATGGATAGATCTATCTGATCTATACAGATAGATCGATTCGAAAGAGAAATATTTCTTCGAAATTGATCAATATGTCTATCGGAACGAACGAAAGATAAAAGAAAACAAGGATGAAACATAAATCCTAGATCAACCAAGCCCTCTCGGGGGGGGGCTTGCTTAATAAAGAATAAGATTCTGAGATAAGATTTGATCCTATTCATGAGGATTATGCAAATCTCCTATTCCAAGAATAGAAAGTTGAAAAAGATTGAGACTTTTTCGGAGATTGAATGAAGTTACTAATTCATGATCTGGCATGTACAAAATGAAAACTTCATTTTCAATTATACCCTGAGATCATTTTTATGAAAGAGTTTCATTTGCTTCTCTTCCATGGAGGTTCTATTTTCCCAGAATGTATCCTAATTCTCGGCCTAATTCTTCTTCTGATGATCGATCTAACCTCTGATCAAAAAGATACACCTTGGTTCTATTTCATCTCTTTAACAAGTTTAGTAATGAGCATAACGGTCTTATTATTTCGATGGAGAGAAGAACCTATGATTAGCTTTTTGGGTAATTTCCAAACGAGCAATTTCAGCAAAATCTTTCGATTTCTCATTTTACTATGTTCAACTCTATGTATTCCTCTATCCGTGGAGTACATCAAATGTACAGAAATGGCTATAACAGAGTTCCTGTTATTCCTATTAACAGCTGCTCTAGGGGGAATGGTTTTATGTGGTGCTAATGATTTAGTCACTATCTTCGTAGCTCTGGAATGTTTCAGTTTATGTTCTTATCTATTATCTGGATATACCAAGAGAGATGTACGGTCTAATGAGGCTACTATGAAATATTTACTTATGGGTGGGGCAAGCTCTTCTATTCTGGTTTATGGTTTTTCTTGGCTATACGGTCTATCCGGGGGAGAGATTGAGCTTCAAGAAGTAGTAAATGGTCTCATAAATACACAAATGTATAACTCCCCAGGAATTTTGATTGCGCTCATATCCATAGCTGTAGGAATTGGATTCAAGCTTTCTCTAGTCCCTTTTCATCAATGGACCCCTGACGTATATGAAGGAGTGCGATTCGTTCGACGAATTATTACCCCTATAATAAGCGGATATATATCTTTTTTAGAGATGTTTAGATCTATAAAAACTCTATGGACATGCGGAAGAGAAAAAGACTGTTATCCCCACTCGGGCTAAGGCATAACTTTTACCAAAAGTTATTCGCGAGATTTTTGTTGAAATAACAATTAAGGTAAAGCAAGGTCAAAAATAACTAATATCTTTGAATAAACAGAGATATTTTGCAAGTCAGTTATTACGGGTAGTTCTTACAAAGGATCAGACTAATGACGTATACAATACTTTCATTCTCGATGTAAATGCTACATAGTCAGTTTTCATCCTTCAAGGACTACGAGTGTAATAGAAGCATCCGTCGACAAAAAGATCACCCTAAGATGATTATCTCATGGCTATTGAGAACGAATAAAATCAGATGGTTCTATTTCTCAATCTTTTTGACTTGTTCTTACGGAACCGAAGTCAAAAAGATCGAGAAAGTCAGTGATTCACTATGGGAACCGCTGATGGAGGATTCCTCGGGAAGTTAAGGATTAGTAATCCTTTTCTATAAATTGAATCGATTCGGTCTTATACATACGCGAGGAAGGTAATGAAAAAGGAATAAGATGATTATGTCCTTCTTTTTTTATCACTTAGGAGCCGTGCGAGATGAAAGTCTCATGCACGGTTTTGAATGAGAGAAAGGAGTGAGGGATCCTCTTTTCGACTCTAACTCTCCCACTCCAGTCGTTGCTTTTCTTTCTGTTACTTCGAAAGTAGCTGCTTCAGCTTTAGCCACTCGAATTTTCGATCTTATTTTCTACTTTTCATCGAACGAATGGCATCTTCTTTTGGAAATATTAGCTATTCTTAGCATGATATTAGGCAATTTAATTGCTATTACCCAAACGAGCATGAAACGTATGCTTGCATATTCGTCCATGGGTCAAATTGGATATATCATTATTGGAATAATTGCTGGAGACTCAAAGAATGGATATGCAAGCATGATAACTTATATGCTGTTCTATATTTTCATGAATTTAGGAACTTTTGCTTGCATTGTATTATTTGGTCTACGCACAGGAACTGATAACATTCGAGATTATGCAGGATTATATACGAAAGATCCTTTTTCGGCTTTCTCTTTAGCTTTATGTTTACTATCCTTAGGAGGTATTCCTCCATTAGCAGGTTTTTTTGGAAAACTTTATCTATTCTGGTGCGGGTGGCAGGCAGGCTCATATTTATTGGTTTCGATAGGACCCCTTATGAGCGTTATTTCTATATACTATTATCTAAAAATAATCAAGTTATTAATGACTGAGCGAAACAAAGAAATAACTCCTCACGTGCAAAATTATAGAAGATCTCCATCTTCTTTCATATCAAAAAATTCTATCGAATTGAGTATGATTGTATGTGTAATAGCATCTACTACACTGGGAATAGTAATGAACCCAATTATTGCAATTGCTCAGGATACCTTATTTTAAGGTCTATTTATTCGTTCAATCCGGAAGAATTAGTCGATTTGTCCCGCCCAAAATGGGAATAGGCCGAGATTCTGAGATGAACTTCTAATTATGAGATCAACTTGATCATCGAATTAGAAGTTCATTCTAGACTAGAATAGGGTTATTAATAGGGCTATGTACATTTTCATTATGGGAAAAGGTCATTCGAACGTATGTAGATAGATATCTACGTCGTTCCATTCTATTTAGGAATCGATATATGCGCACATATGATCGAACCTGCTTTTGACATATCATTATTTGGGTACCATGTTCGCTTCTCTAGGCTTCTATTGAATCGAAAAAGAAAAGATGTTCGATCGTGCATATTTTTGATGTATATGAAATATCCTCCGGATAATGAAAATCGAAAGAAGTTGGTGATATATTAGGCTTGGACCTATATAACCGATCGATATAAATACCCCAATACTCTATCTTTGTCATAGATTCTACATTCCATCTATAATGATAGATGATCGTAATATAGATATCATACTCATGGAATATGATTCACTTTCGGGATGCCTTGATGGTGGAATGGTAGACACGCGAGACTCAAAATCTCGTGCTAAAGAGCGTGGAGGTTCGAGTCCTCTTCAAGGCATAATATTGAGAATGCTTATTGAATGAGCAATTCAATAACAAATATCGGATCTAATTGATTATCTCAATGTACCGAGATCGATTTATTCGATATCTGTTGATACGAAGTATTCCGACGATTCCCTATATACGATATGAGTTAAAGCTGTTGGAATAGGTTCGACAGTGGATCACAAGATCTTGGCGATCTTCTCTATCTAATGAATGGAGAAGTCCATTTCAAAATGGTCCGCCCTGCACCCATCCCCCGAGTAGATACCTCAACAGGAATCACACAAATGCAGGTAGATCAATAGAAACTTCTGGGAAAATGCCCCCCCCCCGTGACCCAACAGATGGAGTACATTCCACAAAGGAACATATGGGAGAAATTGAATGAAAAAATGAAAAAGACCAAATCTCAGGTGGAATGTTTCTATTTCTTTTTATGTCCATTAAAGAATGCATGAAGCTTGTTTCTTACTAATTATGTTATGAGGTATACGCAATTAAGGACATAGATTGAGGAGAATCTATATACCCCTCTTAAAGTTTTGCAAGATCCGGGAGTTGCGATCGAACTTAAACGACTATACCAATGTTGAATCCTGTGACTCTATAGGCAAATAAGGGATCCTTTCTTCCGAATGGGAAGTGTAAGAAAAAAAAAAAGAGTACCAGAACCAAAATCGAAGAAATAAGGGGTAAGCATAGTAGAGAATATCTCATTAAGTTCAATCAAATTGACTTGGCTCATATTCCTTGCTATGCTCACTCTTACACGGTCGAGATCTCGGAATAAGGAATCTATCTTCAAATTCAAGATCTATCAACTCTTTGTTCTTCTTTCTTCTTCTTCTAACATACTTTCCATTCTTGGACAAGACCGAGAAAGGATTCATTTTCGAATAGGATCTGAAATCGAAGCAGATGTAGAACTTCTCATTTGTTTCCACGACCCTACTACCCGGTCAATTTCGTTCTACTTCATTTCATTGCCCTTTCATCGATGATGACAGATTTTTCCGGCTAAAATAGATATGTGAAATCTATCTTTTGTTGTATGAATTAAGTGTTCAATTTCCTTCGGAAAAAGCCATCTATTTTTCAACAATGTCCTTGTCATTTGATTCAATAACATTCTGTTAGATAGGAACAGATTTGATAAATATTTATAACTCTCGGATAGAGTATTATAAAGAAAAGATTCATTCGATAATGAACTATTGGTTTCAAGCCATCTTTGGCGATGAATTAACAATTCGAAGCGATCAACCTTTTCTTGCGGATTTTCAATCAACCAACGTTGATATAGAAATGTAGGAGTATATGGCTGTATACGTTTCAATCGGATACCAATTGCTTGAATGCGTTTGAAAGCCTCAATATGTTCCTTTTCTGCAAGAGGCAATTGTTTCCACGAATTTATGACCGAATTGGTCATGAATTTTGAATTATATCTATGAAAAGCACCTTGGATACTTTTTTTAGGGAAGAGATGTTTTTCTTGTCTTCTTATTGAACCGTAAGTAATATAAAGCCTTCTCAGCATTTCTTCATTTGCAAAAAATTCCCGACGTGAAAACACAAGGTGCTGATCTTGAAATAGAAAACCTGTGGGATCCCAAAGAAATCGTCTTCCTAGAAAGAACATTGGTTTATTAGAGGATTTAGATCGCATTTGATATTGTATAGAAAATTGAAATATTCCTATTTCAAACCGCTCTTGTAATGATATATCTTCCAATTGAGACTGTATATGTTGTAGATTCTTTTGTCTTGCGTTAGAATGATTTCTCTCATGAACATAAAACCCCTTTTTATGTGGTCCTTTTTGGAGAGACTCTAAATTCTCTCTAACCCTTTTACAGTAACTGGCCTGCTCCTCTTGAAACAATCCGAACTGATACGAAAATCCCAATTCATTGGGTCTTTTTGTACGATCAAATAGATTACTGCGAAGAAAACTAAGACGCCAGATCCTAGGAGCCCAAACTATGTTATTGACTAATTTTTCATCCATTTGTTTTGCGCCGGGAGTTTCTTGTTGAAACTTCAATTCATATTCTTTATATATAAACATTTTATTGACCATAGAATAAACCCCTTTTCGCATCACATTGAGATGATTTCTCGTTTTGGGCTGAGGAGCAAATGTGATTTGATTCTTATCAGGCTTACCCCGGCATATTCCTAACCATGGAAACTCCACCAGAAGACTTTCTAAAAGACCAGAAGCTAAATCGAAATCATGCTCAGCGAATCTATCGAGAGGAATCCAATTCTCTCTATTTTGTCCCGATATAAACCAGGAATCTCGAGCTGCTGATCCGGCCAAGCAACCCAAAATATGGGGGAGTATGGTCAATTCCTTCATAGTTGTTCCAGCAATAGAAGGTTCTAAATACCATTTGGACAAATAAGAAAACCTTTTCTTCCATAATTCATTATTAATAGATAGAGGATTCATAGAAGAATTCCTTCTAAGTGTATTTTGTATAACAGCTTTTCCCACCTTATAGGGAAGTATTTCGTAATTTTGACCGGATCCAACCTGATTATCTATAGATTGCAAACCCCAAGTTTGTCTATAAAGAGCTAATCTAATTGTATCAGTGCCTATAACTGATTTATTTTGGGTAATACTAATTGATAAGGCTTCATTGGCAAGTGCTGCTAGATCCCGTGCATTGGAACCTATGGTTCTAGATCCAAATTCCTTGGGACAAGACAACTCTTTTTCCGAGTCAAACCCTTTGCTGCGTAAAAGAATAGGAAATTCCTTTTGTCGTTGTGGGATAGGAAGCATTCGAACATTGATTGATCTGTCTAATCGATTTGGAGCTATTGGAGCTGGATCCACTTTTTTAGGAATATGAGTCGAAGCAATAACAAGAAGATTTCTAGTAGAATCTTTCTCATCATCTCTAGAGAGATGGTTCACTAATAAACCAAGGAAAAAGTGAGTTAAGTAATTGACATTCAGTTCATGAATGTTTGGAATCCATATTATGCAAGGGGACATTCTTTTTGCCAATTCGAAGGTGAGATTGAATTGGTGCATTTTTTGCACCACATTATTCATACTTCGTATATCGAGGAAATTAGAATATTCACCTTTGTCATACAGGAACTTGTTTAGGGATATTCTTACCAGAGGAACATAAGAGTCTGCTGCTAGACCCTTGACCAAATAGGATCGTCCGGTTTCCGTAGGACCTATCAGTAAAATCCCTTTGGAAAGGGATGATCCTAAGTGGAGTGAGAAAGGTTTTCCATGAAATGTGAGGTTCAAACCCCTAAAGATTTGTGAAGAGGTAATCTTCCGACAAAAAGCGAGGAAGACCCATCTTTCTGTTAAACGAGATTGATCGAACTCGTGATTCATTAGATCTTTCTGATAAGTGTCGGCTAAATAGATCAGGTAAATAAGTCCCGGCTGTTCAGTGATTTGATAATCAAATTCATTCTTGAAGAAATTATGACTGTGAGTCAAATTCGATCCAAATTGAGAGATGTTTTTTTCTGTTATTAGAAACTGAACTAGTAATTCTCTCTCTTTTCCAGAGATATCCATGCTGAAGCACGATCTGTTCAACTCTCTTCTTATAGGTGAATAAAACTTTCTATTCCTCATAGAATAGATCAATTCGTCCAGAAAATAGATGGATATGTCCCTTATATCCATAGAGAAAAGCAGACCAGGCAAAGGATGATCCATCAGTTTTTGCAACTCGATCGCGTATGACGGATCCATTAAATCTTTGATGCGTTCAAGGTGTATCTGTAACTCAATAAAGGCTGAGGAAACAACGAAAGAATATCGAAGAACGAAATATCCAAGGACGAAAAAAAGGATAAGGATCGAATATTCATACTCCCGAGCATTCAGCAATCTCAGATGTGCCCATATAGATAGAACCGATGACTCATTCTTTTGATTAATCATTTCCTTGAATGAACAAAGATTCCATAAAGAAAAAAACTTATCCAAGATATTGGTTCTCAGATTACATTGTAGAAGTGCCCATAATTGATGAGAAATTGCCCACGATAGATTCGATTTATGCATAATATCATGCAAAATAGATACAAGTTGATCACTGCTATTTAGCAATATCTCCGGAAAAGTCTCTAGAAGTAGATTCTCAAGATATTTCCACCATGCAGAAGTCAAGAGCCATGGCGTATATGCTCGGAACAAATCCCATTTTTTAAAAAGACTCTCTATTTGAGAGATCCTATGCATCTCTTGTTTCTTAGCACGTTCATTAAAACGCGGTGAACAAAATGGTAAGAGATTCCGTTCCTCTTTAGAGAAATTGAAAAGGGTGCTTCTTTTATCTATGGCTTTGTTCTCAATTCTGTTTTTTGAACCTTCTGTTGAACTAGATTTTACAAACCGATCTCGAATCCGATGAAGCATTTCCTGGTTCTTATCTTTTCTTTTTAGAAAGATTTCGGATAGTAAATCATCTCGATAAGATTGAGTTTGAATAAGACCCATGTTTGAACTGAAACCCCCCTTAAGGTACTGATCGAAGTTGTTTTCTTCTAAATCGGATCTATTTAAGAAGGGCTGACAAGAAGTTTTTTCGAAATTGGCTATTCGTTCTCTCGTTAAAGGCGTTGTAGAAATCTCTTCGATCGAGGAAATATCTATTTTATCATGAACAAATGGATTCAATCGAGTTAGTAAATCGAAAGATTTGTACAAGTCATAGATTGATACAAACGTTTGGTTACCGCTTTGTTGCAAATATTTAGGTAAGAATATGTTAGATACTTGTGACTTTATAAGTGAAATAGTATCTTTCTCCAAGTGAACAGGTCTTATTTCACTAATGGACAAAGAAAATAGATTGCTGTGGATGGGCGAAATATTGAATAATTGTCCATATGTAAGATTATGATTTTTTGTATGAATCCTTTCCATATAATAAGGTAATCTTTTCTTATAATTGAACCGAGGATGATGTGAATAATCGAAGAATTGTAGTGTATTTGCTTTGTAAAAAGAAGCTCTCGATGAGCTTTGATTAGATAGTTTTACGGGATTCAACCAGTTGTCTCGATCGTTGGATATCGTCGAAAAATCAGTGTTATCGAACAATTCCATGCAATTCTTTTCATTCTCGAATAAGTCAATAATAAATCGATTCACCGGCATCTCATGATAGAAAAATTGTGCTACTGTTCTTTCGTCGATCAAGAATTTCGATCTTTGTGAAAGATTATGGTTATCCAAAAGAAAGGGTTTGAATGTTTTTAAATGAACGATTCGAACACCAATTGATTTTAACAACTTATTGAAGAGTTGATCATTCATACCCTTTAACTTATCAATGAAAAACTCGGGAATGAAAATAGCCGAATGAGAAATGGATTTCTTAGAAAGAAAGATCTTCACAGTATTTTCAGCAATCAAAGAAAACTTAGAATAATCTTTTTTGTTGGGACTTCCAGACCAACCAATTGAATCTCTATTAGCACATGATTCAATCGGATCGAACACTATTTTCAAATCGTTTTGTTTAGAAACAAGATGTTTCGAACATCTCTTCAAGTATTCGGTCTGATTGGACCATTTGTACACATTCAAATTCCGATTGATACATTTATCAGTTCGAAGAATAGAATGATCAAACCATTCTTTTTGACCTTTTCTCCAATTTGATGGATGTCGGTTAATTGTATCTTTCGATACATTATTCCAATTTTCATTTTCTATCCAATTTGTTCGAATTTGATCCTTTAAATTGCGACTGGACCCGTTCATTGAATATAATTTGTTGAATGCATTTTTCAAATGCCCGTGAATCTTATATCGAATCAATTTGTACCAATTTGAAGTTTCAGTTCTGTAATTGTTAAGAGGGGTTCCTATTTCTGAACCCTTTTTGGAAGAGATTTGGATCAATTCTTTTTCGATTATTCGATCTAAATATTCATTCTCTTTATCAGTAATATTGAGTAGGATCAATAAAGATTGATTCTTCAATTTATTCTTGTGGTTGAAGATCTGATCCAAGAATCTATTCTTGTTCAGTTCATAGAATTGATTCACGTGATAATCAATATCAGGAGCAAGTGTATTATCATAAACCTGATTAGGCTTAGTTATTAATAGAGCGAATTGATCTGTTATTTTTAGAACTCTTTTTTTAAATCGTAAATTGTTGTGGAATATGTATTGTTCTTTGTTTTGATCACAGAATGAAGAAAATCGATTCCGAGACAAACTCCGGTTCATAAAGAGAATACAATTTAATTTGTTTATATCCCTCTGATTTTTTCTAATCATATTACATCCGGGATCTAATGAAATAGCACAATTTGAGGAAGGATTTTGAAAATATGTTCTTATCTTCCACGGATCAATTATCCCATTCTTTTCTGAGCCCCTGAAATATCTGAAAAAAACATCTTGTTGCCCTTTCAATAATTTGAAATTTTCAATAGGCTTCTTAGTAACACTAGAACCCATGCACGGTTCATCTATTGACAATATGTCAAAAAAATAAGAACGAATTGATTTTGTGAAATTCTCGATGAATCTTTTCCTTTCCTTTGGAAACAAATTCTCTGTTATAGACTTTTTATCTTCCGTAAATAGTTCTTTCGTCCAATAGATCGGAGAATCTTCTGAGAGACACTTTGAGGACAAATCTGATTTTATTTTTGTTCTTTCTATTCGAATAGAAGAAGAAGGATCCCAAAGAATTGATCTTTCTTTTAGTTGCTCGATCTCCGTTTTATTTATATATCCATTTGTGAAAATCCGTTCACAAAGATCTTTTTCAGGTTCCCAATACTCATTCTCAGTGAAATTGAGAGTCAAATCTATCTCCGAATCGATATCTTTCTCATCCCTCTCCGAATGAGTCTCCCAAGTTATCGGTCTTTGATTCTCTGAGATTATCTCATCCTTTTTGTTCATGTTCGTGCCATATTCTGAATTTTCACTAATGGGATCGAAATGATCGATGGATCGATTATAAGATCTTTTCAATTGGCTAGAATGATTGACTTTAATGAAAATAGATTCTGAGAAATTGTATAGAATATCCAACAATAAATTCTGTATCTTGCTAAAAAGCTGATCATTGTTCACATCATTCAACTGAATGAATTTCTCTTTTAAAATGTCCTTCGAAAGTTCCAATTTCTGCTGATCTTTCTCCCAACTAACAAAAGAATCTTTATAGAATTGCCAAAATTCAGCATAATTTTGGAAAGAGAGATACCCTTTCTCTTTCAAGAGAATGGAAGATTCTGCAATAATTTGATCAGATTCACCCCAACTATTCCAGATCTGAAACATATTCTTTTTCCACCAACGCGGTCCCCATTCTGATTTTTCTTGATAGGATAATCGAAGATGGGAGAAATGCTTAATATTATTCGATTCAACAATTGATTTCGATTTCTGCTGCTTGAATGGACCCTCCGCTTCGAATAGCATTTTTTCACAAAAAGCGGACATGAGATAACAGATTAGATTATTACCTAATATTTCGACTTGCTGCTTCGAGCTCAAGTCGATCGTGTCCTGCTTATTTCTCATAAAAACACGATCGAAATGATATTCCCAATCATAGTCTTTGCGGATCAGATCATCAATATAGAATTCAAAAAAAACCTTTAGATGTTCCACATCTTTCTCTTTCAATGACATCTCAATTTTCGCTATTGATCCCTGAGGGATCTTCCAACTAGGAAGAATCTCTTCTATGATCCAATTCTTCCACCATCGTGAACCCCAAGAATCAATTTGATTATATGCAGGCATGACACACACTTTTCTTTTTGAGAGAACCCAAGCGTCCTCTTTCGAATTTCTCAAGTGACTTTGATATATCTTTCTCCCTTTTGGGAAAGACAGAAAAAGATGCGGAAAGATCAACAAATTTTTATTGAAAGACTCGAAATATTCTTCCGATGTTTCATTTCTAGGTTCAGCATAGTTTATAGGTATAGGAAAGAGTTTCATCGAATAGAACTTTTTTCTTTCAATCATACTTTTCTGATTCACGTGATATATAAGGACTGGTAATGTAAGTAGTACTACACCTTTGATTGTCAAAGATTGATTGCTTCTTGAACCACGTAGATCGCGTAAAAGCAACGTACTAAGAATTCGAGAGTCAAAGAGCTTAATAAGACGTTCTCGATGGGAAACTATTTTCGTGAACAATCTCACCAAATTCAATTCGGTCCATGAATTGAATAAATATTGAAAGCTTCGTATTTCTTCCAATTTCAATATCCAGGATTTCAATTTTTGTCGTTTCATTCCTTTTTTACAATAATTACATTACAATAATGAAATAGTTTTTGATAGATCTCTATCCTTAAATAGATTCAATGACTTCGGTCTTTTCCATTCTATTTTTTTCTATAATATTGATAGAATATAGGTATTTATCTATATAGGTACATAGATCTATATATCTATTTGTTCTCTACCAATTTGAAACGAAACCATATTGGATCTATTGAAATAGAGTATCGAAAAAGATCTCATCTATAGTATATACTTTGGGTGATCATGAATAGAATGACATATAAATATAATAAATAGAATGACATATAAATATAATATTGGCATAAAGAAGAGCTTGCGTCAACCACTAAGAATTCAATTGATTCTATATCAATAGATAGAAATACTTCTTGTTCATTTGAAATTGAAAATGACAAAGATGGATTGGATCCAATCCGTTTCTTTATGGGCGAACGACGGGGATTGAACCCGCGCGTGGTGGATTCACAATCCACTGCCTTGATCCACTTGGCTACGTCCGCCCCAGAAGAACCAATTGACAGTCTCTATCTACGGTCATTCCTTCCAAGAAGAAGAGAGTTTCTTTCTAAGTTCCGACGACGAACTAACGGCAACCTCTGACAGAAAAGGAAAGTGTTGCAAGATCGATAACCAACTTAGAACCAACTCTCGAACAATTTGTCATATACCTCTGTCAAATGTGCTTGACATGAATTGAATGGGAGAGAATGTCCGACCAATATCAATTTTGAGTTGATACTCATGTTAGACGATGTGCTCGTATTCTATAATACGATTGGTTCTTCTCTTCACGATGATCTCTAGCATCCATGCCATATGAGACCCATATATTAATATGACCAATGTCTAACAAACAATATCAGTGGGTAGAACAGCATCGAACGGAAAGAAGAGTACCAAACCTTTCATTTTAAAGAAGAGTACCAAACCTTTCTTTTTATTGAAAGGTTTGGTATTGTCTTTTCGGCGATTGGGACGAACTAATGATCAGAGTC